GTCCTTATGTTTATGTGTGTTGTAATTATAAAAACTCTCTCGATTCTTATTTACTTGGAATGGTGATCCATAAATATATGGGTCCCTCTTATTTTCATAATTAATAGATCTATAAGATAAAAGATTATATCTATAGTATTTTTGAAAATTCTCATTTTGATTTGGTAATGAATATACTTCGTAATCGTTTTGTTTTTTGTAATGAATTAATAGGTCTTTTTCATATGAATTCTCTTTGTTTAAATCTTGATTTTGAATTGTACGACATTTATTGATTCTATTTTTCCATTTTGCTGCTATTAATCTAGACCATCTAATCTGAGATAAATGGTATTGATAATGACCTCTTAACCAGTTTTTCCATTGATTTATTCCAGAATTCCGAAGTTTCTTATGTCTTAATTCATAATGAATTATTCCTTGTTTTCCAAAATAATCTTTTATTGAAGTCTTAAGAAAAAAAGACGTTCCGTGATATTGAAGAATAGATCTTAACTTATACAAGTTAAGAACTTGTGTTTGTGATATTTTGTAAAATACATATGCTTGTGACAAGGAGGATAAGTCAAAAAAATTCTGTGAATTCTTATTACTAATATTATAAAGTGACTTTTTTATAGTCGAAATAAAATGAATTTTATTTTGATTTGTTTTATTAATTCTTTTTTTATTTTTTTTATTATTGTAAATGGATTTATCAATCATTTTTTTTGTTGATTCAACAAAAAGTTGTATATTAATTCTGGGAATATTAATAATAGATAGAAGGATATCTGCGTATATCCTTTCAGTGAAAAATTTTATAAAATAATGTAATTTACGGATTAATCGAGTATTTCTTCTTTTTAATATTTGCCAATTTGGTGATTCGAATCTTTTAGCATTATAACTTGTTTTATTAGGACTATCATTTATTTCTGGAGTCACTTTTTTTTTATTTTTTGTAATTCTTTTTATTTGATTTCTGATTGTGCTTGTTCTATCAGTCAGATCTTTCATTTTTTTTTCTGTCAGTAAAAAATTTGTCCAATATGTAGATTGAATTCGACTAAAGGATTTATGAATTATATGATTGCGGGTTATAGAATCTTTTTCTTTTTTTTTTTTAGTTTCGCTTGATTTATATATTTCTCTCAATCTAAATAATAGAATTGGATTTACTTTTGAGAGTTCTTTTTTTATTTTTTTAAAAAACGGAATGCCCTTGATAATCCATTTTTTTGTTTTTTTTGAGATATTTAGAAATTTTGTTCTTTCTTTTAAAACTTTTAGAAATATAAAATACTTTTTTTTCAATTTTCCAATTTTTTTTTCGAGTTTCTTAAAAATGGGTTCAAAAAAGGAAGGCCGTTTTTGGGGAGAACCAAAAGGAAGTTCAGCTTCCATTCCCCAAACCGTTAAAAAAAAAAAATCATCTTTTTGTCCTTTCTTTTTGATTCGATCTATATGAGAGGACCGTGGCTTAGATCTGTGCCAGGGTTTCAGACAGAAAGGAAATAGCATCTTTATTTGAATACCGTCTATTAACCAATTTTTCGGAAATTCTGTTTCTGATAATTGAACACCATTATAGGTGCATTTAACATGCATTTCTTTATTCCATTCATTTAAATCCTCAGACCACTCAGGAAATTGTAATAATAGCATACGGCCAATATTTTTAGCTATTATCAATGACGGTAATATAATATATTTTCTAAGAATCGATTGAGTTATTAACATGGAACCTCTTATTACTTGAGCAAATGGAATGGTATCCCAGGCTTCTGCTACTTCTATCCGCGCTTTCTCTTTTCTTTTGTTCTCTTCTTTTTTGTCCTTTTCCTTTTTTTCCCTTTCTTTTATTTCTTCTTCTGTATAATCTGAAATTTTGAATTCTGCTCCCTTTCCTATACAATTTCTAAAAATGAGTTTTATCAGTTCGGAGATATCAAAAAAAAAAGGGTGTGATTTGTCTATTCTGTCCAAAAAAAGCGGAGAATGTGCATTTGCTTGAAAAAGTTCCCAAATAACTGTTTTACATCTTTGGGCTCGCATTGAACCTTTGATTATGTCTCGACGAAAATCAGATTGTTGCGAATATCGTATCAAAGCTACTTCGTCTCTTTTATTAGAATTGTTAGTATCCTTATTATTAGGATCGGTATTTCCCCGGTTATCAGTAAAAATCACTACACGTTTGGCTTTTCTTGAACGAATCTGATAATCTATTGGTACTTCTTCTTCACTTTCTCCTTCCTGTTGTTCTAATTCGTTGATTAATTTGTATGACCATCGAGGGACTTTTTTACTGATTTCTTTTATTCCAATAGATTTTTTTTTTTTTTTTTGATCATTAAGATCACTTCTAATTGCATTGAATAAAAATTTTGTTTTATTTTCGGAATCCATTCTTCCTTGTTCTGAAAATAAAGAAGATCCTTTCAAATTCAAATTTGATTTAAGTTCACTGATTAAAGTCAAGAAATAACTCATTTTTGTTGATAATGGGTTGTTATCA